GTCCAATATAAGTTTTACATCTTCTATGCGAAGATGTTCCATTTTCATAAGGTCTTCTTGACTGTTATTCAAAAGCTCCAATAATGTATGTATATTGGACCTTTTGAGACAATTATAGATCCTGGGAGGCAATTCTAATTGGTCAATAAAAATGGATTTCAATCCTATTTCTTTTTGATTTTTCCTTAGTTTAGCCAATCCATCATGAAAAGTAAAAAGGGGTAAAGTAACTTTGTCTTGATTGTTTTCTAAATTTAAGTTTTTTTCGTCCGCATGTAAAAAAGGAATAAATAAATCAATCAAATTCCGGGAGGCTTCATAAAGTGCTTCTTTAGGAGTTAAACTTCCATTTGTCCATATTTCGAGAAAGAGTATCTCTTGTTTTTCATTCCCATTCACATAAGAATGAATACTAAAATTTGCATTTCGAACAGGCATGAATACAGCATCTATAGGATAACTTCCGTCTTGAAAGGTATTTAGTGTTTTTATACGATATCCGCGATTCCTCTCGATTTGTAATCCAATACACAAATTGATAGGTTCTGTTAGATTAGCTATATGTTGTGTATTATCAACGATTTCCACAGAAGGTGGTAAAATTATGTCTTGAGCAGTTACATATCCCGGACCCTTGACCCAAATAGACGCGTCCCGAGTTCCATAGAGATTACTTCTCAATACAATTTTTTTCAAATTCATTAAAATTTCATGTACTGATTCTTGAATACCCGCTATGGTAGAATATTCATGTGGTATTTTCTCAGATTTTGCACGTGTGATACATGTTCCCTCTATTTCTCCGAGCAAAGCTCTTCGCATCGCAATGCCTATTGTGTCGGCTTGACCTTTCATAAGTGGAGACAGAATAAAGCGTCCATAATAAAGACACTTACTGTCTGCTCTTGATTCAACACACTTCCACTGCAGTGTCCGAGTGGATGCTCTTACTTTCTCTCGAACCATAATAATCTATTTTGATCAAATCCTTGAATTTGAATTATTTATTTCTCTTGAAATCACTTCAATGTTTATTTTTCCTTTTACACACGTCTTTTTTTAGGGGGCCTACATCCATTATGTGGCATAGGGGTTACATCCCGTATGAAACTTAATAGTATACCACTTCTACGAATAGCTCTTAATGCCGCATCTCTTCCGAGACCGGCACCTTTTATCATGACTTCTGCTCGTTGCATACCTTGATCCGCTACTGTCCGAATAGCATTTCCTGCTGCGGTTTGAGCGGCAAAAGGTGTCCCCCTTCTTGTACCCTTGAATCCACAAGTACCGGCGGAAGACCAAGAAATCACCTGACCCCGTACATCTGTAATAGTCACAATGGTATTGTTAAAACTAGCTTGAACATGAATAACTCCCTTTGGTATTTTACGCGCATTCTTACGTGAACCAATACGTACATTTCTACGTGAACCAATTTTTGGTATAGGTTTTCCCATATTTTATTATCTCATAAATATAAGTCAGAGATATATGGATATATCCATTTCATGTCAAAAGCGGACCCTTTCTATTTTTCGATTTTTTTCATTTTTTTTTTTTATTTTTTTTGTGCATCCGGTCAAGCCCCCCTTTTTTGTTTGTTTTTTTGATTTGTTTTTTGGAAAGATTATCCTTGTCTTTGTTTATGTCTTGGATTGGAACAAATTACTATAATTCGTCCGCGTCTACGAATCAGTCGACATTTTTCACAAATTTTACGAACGGAGGCTCTTATTTTCATATTTGTTATTCCTTAACTGAATTCCGAATTTTTTTATTGGAAGAGAATAGGGTTTCCTGAAATTTTTAACTTCTAATTGTATCGCCATAAAAAAAAGAATGTTGAGGGTGAAAAACAGTATAATCATTCGAATTTGTGTTCCGGAGTCTATCCGCTTGAAGCAAAATGATTTACTTCTATTTTTTACTTTATCTCCCGGTAGTATCCGTATAAAACTATGTCGAATTCTTCCGGAAACATGACCACCTAGAATCTATATTTTCATTATCTGGAATCTTATTTTCATTATAGGAACGAACCTGGAACATACCATTGGGAAGTGATTCAGTAATTAAACCCTCATGATTTTATTTCTATTGCAGTTAAAACCCCTTTCCCGTATTCACTAATGTATGTGGAGTGATATTAGAAACCCGCTTTTTCTCTCTCTTTTTTCACAAAAATGTATGTAAGTTTCTCATAGAATTCGGATATCAGAAAGATTACCATATATAACATAAAATTTCTCCGCCGATTCTTTCTAATCGAGCCTCTCGATCTGTCATTATACCTCGAGAAGTAGAAAGAATTACAATGCCCATCCCTCCTAAAATTCTAGGAATTCGTTGATAATTAGAATAGATTCGTAGACCAGGTCTACTGATTCGTTTTAAATTCAAAATAGTTTTATATGACCCTTTCCTATTTCTTCTATGCCGTAGAGTTAAAACTAAAAAATATTTGTTGCTTTCCCTATGTTTTCTCACGTTTTCAATAAAACCTTCTCGAAAAAGTATTGTAACAATGTTTTCGGTGATGTTAGTAGATGGTATTCGAACCGTCCCTTTTCTATTCATGTCAGCATTTCGTATAGAGGTTATTATGTCAGCAATGGTGTCCTTACCCATGATAAACTAAAATGATTGTTGCCCTTGACTTTTGATATAATCAACATGCTTTTTTATTAATTATTAAAATGAATTAAAATTATTAAAAATTTATTAATATTACTTTAATATAATATTAAATATTAATATTACATTACTGAGTTTTTTTTTTATTAATTAATGAGATTTTCTATTTTTTTTTTATTGATTTTTATATTTATATTGAAATTTTCTATTGAATATTGATATTTTTTTTTTATGAATTATTGAATTTTTAAATATTTTTTGATTTTTTAATAATAATTAGAATCTTTTTTGTATAATAATTACAAAAGAAAAGGTATATGCGTGAGATATAATCAATCTATTAATTAATCTATTTCATTCAAATACTATAAATATATCATAGTCTCGTCTTATAATACTTCGGGTGCTAATGAAACTATTTTAGTGAAATTTAACTGTCTCAATTCCCGAGCAATTGCACCAAAAATTCGAGTTCCTTTTGGATTTCCTTCTTGATCAATGACAACTGCAGCATTATCATCATATTGTATTATCATACCGTTGTTACGTTTGAGTTCTTTACAAGTACGTACGATTACAGCTCTGATCACTTCTGATCTTTCTAACGGTGTATTTGGTACTGCTTCCTTGATTACAGCAACAATAACGTCACCAATATAGGCATATCGTCGATTACTAGTTCCTATGATTCGAATACACATCAATTCGCGGGCCCCGCTGTTATCGGCTACATTCAAATGGGTTTGAGGTTGAATCATATCATTTTTTTTTCTCTGTTCTTTCAGTGCAAAGGGCGAAGTAAAAAAAAAAAAGAAATATTGTGTATCAAAAAAAAAAAAAAGAAACCTACAATTGCAATTGTTTTTTTTTCATCCCAAAGACCTCTTTCCTTTGGTTCTAATTATTATGCCGAAATAATGAATTGAGTTCGTATAGGCATTTTGGATGCTGCTATTGTAATAGCCTTTCTGGCTATATTTTCTGTGACTCCGCCCATTTCATAAAGTATTCTACCGGGTTTAACGACAGCTACCCAATATTCGGGAGATCCTTTTCCTGACCCCATACGTGTCTCTGTAGGTCTTACTGTAACCGGCTTGTCTGGAAATATGCGTACCCATATTTTTCCACCGCGGCGGGCATTTCGTGACATTGCTCGCCGCCCTGCTTCTATTTGTCTAGATGTGATCCAAGTGGGTTCAAGTGCTTGAAGAGCATATCTACCGAAGCAAATATGATTACCTCGAGAGGATATTCCTTTCATTCTTCCTCTATGTTGTTTACGGAATCTGGTTTTTTTTGGGTTATAGTTGATGGTTTTTTCTCAATTCCATCTCTACTACAGAACCGTACATGAGATTTTCACCTCATACGGCTCCTCGCGAATGAAACGATTAAAATAGAATAGAATATACATGGATTTCATGAATAATATATCGAATCGTGGTGGGACTTTTTGAGATTTCATTTAATCTATTGGTTTATTGGAAATTTGTATATCTTCTTTTGATATATAACTAAACATCTTTTTACAAATATTCTTTTTCTATTATAGACAATTCTTGTTATCTAGATATAAATAGATAATGTTGTTTTCTTATGTTATAAGGTTCTAACGAATCTTTATTTTGTTTTTCCTTTTATTACCATATCGGATTGGCCCCTATTTAGAAATCCAATAAAATCCAAATTTTCGCGGGCGAATATTTACTCTTTCATTATCTATTTCAGATGTAGAGTTAGCCCATGACTCCTCAGAACATGATTCCTCCGAATAAATGGATTGGTTTTTGGTTCCTTCCGCCATCCCACCTAATGAATCATTAAGATTTGGTTTTAATAAAATCTTAGGCATTCACAGGTTCCGTCGTTCCCATCGCTTCTCGTTTAATGGTTAGGTCTCAATTGTACAATGGAGCCTCTAATTAAATTAATAATTAATTCCATTTTGTTTTTTTTCTTTAGTCAACCTTCTCAGTTTTTAGTGACTCGGGGCTCTTGATTTGTTTGTTCGATCAATATAGTCATCTAATTATGGATTAATTAATATTGATGCTTTATTACACTATCTTTTATGACATGACTCATAGACCCTACATATTAGAATTCTATATCATTGATATTCTTTTTCTCTCTTTCTTTCACCCTTTCATTTATCCATATATTCGTATTGCTTCACAACTCATAATCAGATTCGTTTTTCTTGTTTTTTATGCAATATTTCAGTTGGTATAATGATATCGCCAATATATTATATCTTTACTTATATCTTGACTGGTTCTTTAGATCCAGATAATGCGAAGCGATGAGTTGGTTATTAGTTCTATAGTTATTAATTAATTAATTAATTAATACTACTACTA